GAAACCTTTTTTCCGCGATCCAAAAGAGTACAATGGCTGAGAAACATAACTAATGTTTGAACCACTGAAAAAAAGGATAAAGAATAGATAGATAAATAGTTAGGGAGTAAAGCTAATTTTTTATTGGGGATAGAGGGACTTGAACCCTCACGATTAAAAAAGTCGACGGATTTTCCTCTTACTATAAATTTCATTTTTGTCGGTATTGATATTGACATGTATAATGGGACTCTATCTTTATTCTCGTCCAATTAGTTAGTTCTTTAAAAGATCTATCAGACAGACTATGGAGTGACTGATTTGATCAGTGAATATTCGATTCTTACTTTAACTTGGAATCGATTCACAAGAATTCTTCCATTTTGCATATAAAATAAAGATTGGGATCTCAATTAATCTTTGATATTATATTACATATATGGGTTCATCCTTTCTGGAGTTTCAATAGAAGGATTCCTCGATCAACCAACCCAGTCAACTCTATTCGTTAGAACAGCTTCCATTGAGTCTCTGCACCTATCCTTTTTGATTCTTGCTTTCTGAACCCTTTTTGTTTTCTGAAAAAAGGATTTGGCTCAGGATTGCCCATTTTTTATTCCAGGGTTTCTCTGAATTTGAAAGTTATCACTTAGTATGTTTCCATACCAAGGCTCAATCCAATCAAGTCCGTAGCGTCTACCAATTTCGCCATATCCCCTTCTTTTGTTTGTTCATTTATTCTGGAGCCATTTACATTAGACATTAGATTGAATTCTATATGCATTTCTATATAAGAAAATTTCTTCCTATTTGTTTGATTTCTTGTCTATTTTCTTTCATATATTGTAGGACCTGTATTTGTATTTAGTCCAATCAAAAATGATTCTATCATTGATGTATCTGCAATTCAATATGGATGGATATATCCCACATATATATGCTTCTCTTACTCCCATTTTTACCTCTATATTTTGAATACTCGAACGGTCGATTCTTTTTTTTTATCTTTTCCCTGGAGACGCCCTTGTATAATTAGAATACAGTTATTCTACTCTACTATAAAGTTAAGTACTATTAACCAACCGACTTCAAGATCATAAATATACGATTATAATTACGATTATAATTACTTAGCCGAGTGAATATTGCATGATCTGACATGATCATAGTATATTACGTTGTATATTACGTTCCCCTTATATCTTATATCCGGAGTAAATGGGGAAAGTAATGAACTAGATCCATCGAACTAACGATCTCAATCAAGTCCCTCTTTTCCATATAGTTCCCATTGACCCGGGGGTGTGGAAGCTCATTCGCAAGACCGGTGAACCTCGTTCCACATTCGAGTCTTCCGTTCGAAGGCTTCGTTCATTCCCCTTCGAATCCCATTGTTCAGGGCTCGAAAGGGGGATCCTGGTAAGCATCTGAACATGAACCCATGGATCCAAGCGGCCAAGTGGATCTGTGTAGTAAGGAAGGGAACCCGCTCCCGGATGAGAATCCGGACCCAGATTCCAATAGCAGGGAGTCAAAAAACGACCTGGGTATCCAATCCTTGGTCATTGGGGAACCCCAATGCGTAAAAGAAGGTCTCCGCCCCCTTTTTGATCCACCAATAGGTTGCCAGAGAGCTCAACCGCTCTCTGGCTTCCATTCCAATCCTAATCTCTGTCTTTAGTCGCGATTCCTCGGGCGTCACCGTCTTTTAAATACGGGCCGTATGAGCCACTCATTTATTAGTGGGTGAATAGATTTTGGGTTCCTTCTGAGACCCAATAGGAGTTCGTTCTGCTCTAGACCGGTGTTAAACCGATCAAATTCGGCATCCACGATAATATGTCGTGCACACTCAATGTAGCTTTTATATTCGGCCGGCTTGGATAATAATTTAATCTATTTCCTTTTGTGTAGGCCCGTTTCGAGAAGATATTCACTACTCGTAGTAACAGGAATTTGCTCCCTAGGCGGTCTAGAGCCGCCGCTCCAGGATTGGCGGGAAGCCGAGCACCTGCTTGCGAATCCATTTTGAATTTGAGCCCTAGGGGGTCGACGCCCCCTTCAAATTCAAGGTCTAAGTTGATGTTATCATTTTTTATTAGAGAAAAATTCAACAAATCCGAAAAATTGGGTTTCTGTCTGTTACAACAAAATGTAATAAAACCGAGAAAAACAACACCCCTATAAAATGTTTTTATAAAACATTCGAATTCTAGATTTTTCATAAAATCCTCCTAAATATTATATTTAAATAAAAAATTTAGAATCCTCATTTATAATCCTCCTAAATATCATATTTATATACGATATTATCATATAAGAGGGATAGAGTAATAATGACTTGTGTTGGATTGGCACTTCATAGATAACCTACATTACATTCAATACATAGAGAATCAAGAAGCAAGCTCGTCCCATTTTTTTTTAGTTATTTATATATAATATAAATTAAATAATTCCAATTCCTCATTTTGATTTTTTTTACTATATTATTTATTTTACTATATTATTTAATTATTTGATTTCGTGTAATTAACGCGAAGTTCCTTAAATATCTCTGCCTTCTTTGAAATATCATGGACGGTTCCCGTAGGTTGAGCGCCTTTTTCAAGGAAATATAGAATAGCAGGAACATTTGAATAGGTTTGATTCTTTATCGGATCATAAAAACCAACTTTCCGAAGATCTCTTCCTTCTCTTCGAGACCGAACATCAATTGCAACGATTCGATAGATGGCTCATTGGGATAGATATAGATCAACAATTCCCCCCTTAGAAACGTATAGGAGGCTTTCTCCTCGTACGGCTCGAGAAAGAATGATTCTAATTCATGTCATACATAGTATATAGATAGAGTGGCAAATAGATCCATAAAATAAAAAATGCAATTAAAGTAATTAAAGTAAAGATTTTTTTTCGTTTTTTTTATTTTTCCTTCCCCCAAAAAACCGAAAAGAATAAAATCATTCGTACTTATAACTCGAGTTGGATAATTCTCAAAGAGTTCAAAGGAAAATCCTGAATCCTTGGCTTGGCATTTAATTTATTGAGCTGTCTCTAACCCATTTTTTGTCTCCTTTAGAATCCATTTTTCTATTCTGCTCAGTTGAGACAATTGAAAATGGCATTTTCTTGTTCCAGGATCGTTTATCTTTGTTTTGAATCATTGGGTTTAGACATTACTTCGGTGATCCTTAATCATTTCAAAATGGCAGCAACATACCTTTTGTGATTTATTGACTATCGAAAAATCATACGAATGGTTGATTCCCGTGTGATACACTTTTGATCGAAATAGTTTTCCCAATTCCAACAAAAGTTTCAAATCCAAAGGGAGATTTTGTTAGAATGGAATCTTTTCCATTTCTATATCGAAGATATGCTTACGAAGTTTTTCCAACTTATTGATTGACATTAACCCTAGACCCTTAACCTCTGAGAAATTAATCTTTTCTGCTCGAGCTCCATCGTGTCCCATTTAACTCACAACTCAACCAAATGGGGTTCTAGTAGAACAGAACAAACTATGTCGAGCCAAGAGCACCTCATAATTCCTATATAAAAAATGGTGGATGTAAGCATCCACAACCGATCATGTCCTTCAAGTCGCACGTTGCTTTCTACCACATCGTTTTAAACGAAGTTTTACCATAACATTCCTCTAGTTTGGAACCGGTATGGAATTGATTCAATATGGAATCATGAATAATCATTGGCTCAATCGATACATAATAATACATAAGTTTATTTTTTATTATGTATGGTTTATGTGGAGAAGTCTCAACAAGAATAAAATTTTATTAACCCCATATTACTATCCCAGCTAGATCACAAATAGATTCTGTATGTCATCGGCACTCAATTGGGTTTGTGAGAAAGAAAGTAAAAGATATTTTTATATGAATCATTAGAAATCGGAAACAAGGAACTATTAAATAAACATTACACTCTTAAACAGAAGATTTTAAATAGAAAAAAATCTTTATTCTGATACAATTGGAGGGCCCTGGGACGGAAGGATTCGAACCTCCGAGTCGCGGGACCAAAACCCGTTGCCTTACCACTTGGCCACGCCCCATTTAGATTTCTATTCAACTAGATTTCTATTCAACACTAATAAATACTAATATAGGTATTGGTTGTTCGTCAATGCCCGCCCGGGAATCCGTTCGAGTGTTGCTAAGATTTAACACGTCTAGTTGTAAAATTGAACTTTATTTATTGATCATTACATATAATTCAATTAAGATATTGTATGAAAGTATGATTCCTTCTATTTTCGTTTAAGAATTGAAGGATTTTTGATTGGGTTAGTCAAAGAAAAAGAAGGATTTTTTGGTCTATTTGAACTTTCTTTATTTTTACCTTATACCGATAACTCAATCAAAATACAATTATCCCCAAGAATGAAACATTTGTTATGCTTAATATCTTTAATTTGATCTGTCTCTATCTTAATTCTATACTTCATTCGAGTCATTTTTTCTTTGCCAAATTGCCCGAGGCTTACGCTTTTTTCAATCCAATCGTAGATGTTATGCCAGTCATACCTTTGTTCTTTTTGCTCTTAGCCTTTGTTTGGCAAGCTGCTGTAAGTTTTCGATGAGATCCTTAATACTGTCCGACAAACATTCATGATTTATTCAATAAAAAAAAGAAGATTCTAATAATAAATTTATAAGATCAGATAAGTCTTACATTATGAACCCTCAATTCAAACATGAAAATTCTTGGATAAGCGCGATGAATCTAGATCACCGCATTTCCTCATTCTGACATTCTACTTCCAGTGAACAAGGACCCTATCATAGGGTCCCCGCAATAACAAATTGCGCGCATGAAAGATAATTTTCATACCGAAAGAGCCTTACGCCTTATTACATTTTACATTACAAAGCCTTATTACATATTACAAAAGAATTTATGAAAATTCATTTCGTTTATAGAAACCACTTTATTTTTTGGTTTGGTGTAAAAATGGAATATGTGGTATAAAAATGGATAATCTATTCCCTTTTTAC